ATAAAAATACATTTCAATTCGATTTCTTTTTTGTTTTTTCTTAGTTTATCCAACCCATCATGAAAAGTAAAAAAGGGTAAAGTAACCCTTTTTTGATTGTCCTCTAAATTTAAATTTGTGTCTTGTTCTTCTGCATGTAGAAAAGGAATAAATAAATCAATCAAATTACGGGAGGCCTCGTAAAGTGCTTCTTTAGGAGTTAAACTTCCATTCGTCCATATTTCAAGAAAAAGTATCTCTTGTTTTTCATTCCCATTCCCATAAGAATGAATACTATGATTTGCATTTCGAACAGGCATGAATACAGCATCGATAGGATAACTTCCTTCTTGAGCGTTTTTTGGTGTTTTCATACGATATCCGCGATTCCTCTCGATTTGTAATCCAATATACAAATCAATTGGTTCCACCAGGCTAGCTATATGCTGTGTAGTATCAACTATTTCCACAGAAGGCGGTAAGATGATGTCTTGAGCAGTTACATATCCAGGACCCTTGACACAAATATATGCGTCGCGAGTTCCATATAGATTACTTCTCAATACAATTTCTTTCAAATTCATTAAAATTTCATGTACTGATTCTTCAATACCTACTATGGTAGAATATTCATGTGGTATCTTTTCAGATTTTGCGCGTGTGATACATGTTCCTTCTATTTCTCCAAGCAAAGCCCTTCGCATCGCGATGCCTATTGTATCGGCTTGACCTTTCATAAGTGGAGACAAAAGAAAACGTCCATAATAAAGACGCTTACTGTCTGCTCTTGATTCAACACACTTCCACTGTAGTGTCCGAGTAGATGCTGCTACTTTCTCTCGAAGCATAATAATATTTATTATTTGATCAGATTATTGAATCATTTATTTCTCTTGAAATCCGTTCAATTCTTATTTTATTTCTATACACGTCTTTTTTTAGGAGGCCTGCATCCATTATGTGGCATAGGGGTTACGTCTCTGACAAAACTTAATAGTATACCACTTCTACGAATGGCTCGTAATGCTGCATCTCTTCCAAGACCAGGACCTTTTATCATGACTTCTGCTCGTTGCATACCCTGATCTACTACTGTACGAATAGCATTTGCGGCTGCGGTTTGAGCAGCAAATGGCGTCCCTCTTCTTGTGCCCCTGAAGCCACAAGTACCGGCTGAGGACCAAGAAACTACCCGACCCCGTATATCTGTAACCGTTACAATGGTATTGTTAAAACTTGCTTGAACATGAATAACTCCTTTTGGTATTCGACGTCCATTCTTACGTGAGCCAATACGTCCATTCCTGCGCGAGCCAATTCTTGGTATGGTTTTTGTCATATTTTATCATCTCATAAATATGAGTCAGAGATATACGGAAATATCCATTTCATGTCAAAACAGATCCTTTATTTGTGTATTGGGTCCTTTTGAGAGTCCCTTTTAAGAAAGATTATCCCTGTCTCTGTTTATGCCTTGGGTTGGAACAAATTACTATAATTCGTCCCCGCCTGCGGATCAGTCGACATTTTTCACAAATTTTACGAACGGAGGCCCTTATTTTCATATTTGTAATTCCTTACCTTAATTTCGAATCTACTCCTTGGAAGAAAATAAGTCTCTTGAAATTTTGAACCTCCAATTGCATCCGCACGAGAGGGATGTTGAAAAAGCCGCTTAGTCGGTCGAATCTTTGTTGCGGAGTCTATAAATTATGCGTCCCCTGGTTGAATCATAACGACTTACTTCAATTTTTACTCTATCGCCTGGCAGTATCCGTATAAAACTACGTCGGATCCTTCCTGAAACATAACCTAGAATCAGATCTTCATTATCTAAACGAACCCGAAACATACCATTGGGAAGTGATTCAGTAATTAAACCTTCATGAATCCATTTTTGTTCTTTCATTCCAGGTAACCCCCTTGAATTATCAACTAATGGAGGAGGAGTGATATTAGACAACCCGCCTTTTCTCTTTTTTTTCACAAAACAAAGAGGAAGTTACGGATGCAATTCGGATACCAGAAAGATCACCATATATAACACAAAATTTCTCCTCCGATTCCTTCTAGTCGAGCCTCTCGGTCTGTCATTATACCTCGAGAAGTAGAAAGAATTACAACACCCATTCCTCCTAAAATCCTAGGAATTCGTTGATGGTTGGAATAGATTCGTAGGCCGGGTCGGCTGATACGTTTTAAAACAGTTCTATATGGCCCTTTTCTATTCCTTCTATGTCGCAGAGTTGAAACCAAGAAAAATTTATTGCTTACTCGATGTTTTCTCACATTTTCGATAAAGCCTTCTCGCAGAAGTATTTTAACAATGTTTTCGGTAATATTTGTAGATGCTATTCGAACCGTTCCTTTTTTATCCATGTCAGCATTTCGTATAGAAGTTATTATTTCAGCAATAGTGTCCCTACCCATGATGAACTATAATTATTGGTGCCCCCGAGTTTTTATATAATCAACATGCTCTGCTTTTTTATTCTTTTTTTTTTATTATTTAAGGTATATGCGTGAGAAACAATCTACTAATGCATTCTACTGATTAAATGAATCTTATTTAGATACCCTACTATTTCAGATAGCCTATTATTTTATTTTATTTTAGATGACCTACTTATCTATATTATGATTATGTTCTCGTCTATTAGTATTTATAATACCTCAGGAGCTAATGAGACTATTTTAGTAAAATTCAACTGTCTCAATTCCCGAGCGATCGCACCAAAAACTCGAGTTCCTTTTGGATTTCCTTCTTGATCAATGACAACTGCTGCATTGTCATCATATTGTATTATCATACCATTGTTACGTTTGAGTTCTTTACATGTACGTACAATTACAGCTCTGATTACTTCTGATCTTTGTAGAGGCATATTGGGCACTGCTTCTTTGATTACAGCAACAATAACGTCGCCAATATGAGCATATCGGCGATTACTAGCTCCTATGATTCGAATACACATTAATTCTCTAGCCCCGCTGTTGTCCGCTACATTTAAATAGGTCTGAGGTTGAATCATATAATTATTATTCTTTTTTTTTTTTTTTCTTTCATTTCAAAGCGCGAAGAAAAAAAGAAGAAATATTGTTTGTCCAGAAATAGAAATAAAGAAATTGCGGTTTTTTTCATCACAAGGCCCCTTCCCTTTCGTTTCATACCCCTATTCCACAATAACGAATTGAGTTCGTATAGGCATTTTGGACGCAGCTATAGAAATAGCTTCTCTGGCTACAATTTCTGATACTCCACCCATTTCATAAAGTATTCGACCCGGTTTAACGACGGATACCCAATATTCGGGAGATCCTTTCCCCGAACCCATACGTGTTTCGGTAGGCCTTACTGTAACAGGTTTGTCTGGAAATATACGTACCCATATTTTTCCACCACGACGCGCATATCTTGTCATGGCTCGTCGCCCCGCTTCTATTTGTCTAGATGTGATCCAAGCGGGTTCAAGTGCCTGAAGGGCGTATCCGCCGAAACAAATTCGATTGCCTCGATAAGATATTCCCTTCATTCTTCCTCTATGTTGTTTACGAAATCTGGTTCTTTTGGGGTTATAGTTGATGGTTGTTTCTCAATGCCATCTCTACTGCAGAACCGGACATGAGAGTTTCTTCTCATCCAGCTCCTCGCGAATGAAACAATTAAAAAATATTACAGATATTTATTTGTATTTAATGAATAAAATAATACATCATGGAATTTTTTGAGATCGAATCTGTCACGTAGGAATTGTTATATCTTGCTCGTATATAAAATTAGAAATAGATTTCGATTCTATTATTTTTATTTTCTTTATAATTCTAAAATTATAATATATAAAGATATATTATAATTTCTATTAAATTTTGTAAATCTAAGAATATATAATAGAATCAAAAAAAAAAATAGAATTCTATTTAATTTAAAATAATTGTCTTAAATTAATGAATCTTTATTTTTACCTTTATTCAATCGCCCAAAACTTAGCAATCCAATAAGGCTTTCGCGGGCGAATATTTGCCCTTTTAACATCACCTTTCATTCGTAGGGGCATCCCATAACCTAACAGAATAGAATTGGTTCTTGGCTCGTTCCGCCATCCCACCCAATGAATCATTAGGATTCGTTTTCAAGGAATCTTATGCAGTCACGGGTTCCGTCGTTCCCATTGCTTCTCGTTCTCGATTAATGGCTAGGCCCAAACTCTGCAATGGAGCTCCTAATAAAAATTGTTCCTAAATCAATCTACTCAGTCTTTATTGACTTGATGCTCTTTATAATTTTTTCTTATGAATTGGATTCATCTAATTCATTATTAATTATGGACGAATCAAATACGTATTAATGCTTTATTACACTGCCTTTTTTGAGATAGTTCATAGACCATACATATTGGAATCATATATCATTGCTATTCTTTTTCTTTCTTTCTCTCACCCCTCCACCTATCCATATCCCTTTGTTTTTGCTTCACTTAGAATCTGATTGACTTGTCTTTTATGTAAGATTTCAGTTGCTACAACAATATGATCGATACATCAATCATATAGTGACCGGTTCCTTGGATCTAGATAATACGAAGCAATGAGCTGGTTATTAGTTATCTAGTTATTAGTTCATACTAGGGGGTGGTCCCTTGCTTTTTAATCCTAACCCTAAATAAAAAACCAACGAGTCACACACTAAGCATAGCAATTATATGGAGTCAATCGAATTGTTATTCAACCTTATAGAATTCTAAAAATTATAATTTTTTTTTTATTTTGGAAAAAAGATGAACGAGTTTGTGATTTTTATTCAATTGCCGGATCGGATGAGTGGAACAGAAAGACAACGGAAGGACCGTTATTCCTCGTCTGTAAATATCCAAATTTTGATTCCTAATGCCCCGTAGATAGTTCGAACTGTATAGGAACAATAATCAATTTTAGCTCGAATGGTTTGTAGGGGAACCCTACCTTCTCTGATCCATTCGACACGTGCAATTTCTTTTCCGTCGATACGCCCTGCAATTTGTACT